TCCCAATACTAATGTTAGTATACCTATGAAAGCTATTCCATTCATTATGGGGGGTATTACTATGAAAAGAGGAAGAAGTCGAGCTACAAGAAAAATGCCCGCCGCTACCATAGTAGCAGCATGTATAAGAGCGGAAATAGGAGTAGGTCCTTCCATAGCATCTGGTAACCATACATGAAGGGGGAATTGGGCAGATTTAGCAACAGAACCACAAAATAACAATAGGGCACACAAAGTAACAAAAAAAACATTAACGTCATTATTATAAATCAAGTTATTGAATATTTGAAACAAATCCCGAAATTCCAAACTACCCGTTATCCAATAAAGACCCAAAATTCCTAATAATAAACCAAAATCCCCGATACGATTAGTTACAAACGCCTTTTGACAAGCATTTGCTGCAATAGGACGTGTGAACCAAAAACCAATTAATAGATAAGAACACATTCCAACCAATTCCCAAAAAATATAAATTTGTATCAAATTAGAACTGGTAACTAATCCCAACATTGAAGTATTAAAAAAACTCATATAAGCAAAAAATCTCAAATATCCTTGATCATGAGACATATAATTATCACTATAAATAAGAACCAAAATGCCAACAGTAGTGATTAATATTAACATAATAGAGGTAAGTGAATCGATCAAATAACCAAACTCTAAAGAAAGATCATTATTTATAGTCCAAGACCACACATATTGATAGATAGAACTCTTATTGTTATTGATTTGATCAATCGACAGATCGACCGAAAAGAGCATAACTATACCTAACAAAAAAATACTCGGAAAAGCCCACATACGGCGAAGATTTTTTGTTGCGCTGGGAAAAAGTAGAAGTACCACCCCTATCAACATAGGAACTGGAAGTGGAATAAAAGGTATGATCCATGAAGATTGATGTGTATATTCCATACAAAAAAAAAAAAGAAAAAAAAAATGGGATTTGTAATGAGTTTTGTTTCTTATTCGCCGGTTTTATCTCTTTTGTAAAGGGTTCAGTTAATAAAAAAGAGTGAACAACGTGAACATATAAATAGGATTTTATATTCTTCTGAATCTTTGCACAATACTTCCAATATTGAAAAGTAAAAATGTAAAAACGTTCCAATAAAAAAAAATTCCTAGTGAAAAAATGAACTTTATTTTTAGTAATATTTTTGACTATTAATAAATAATAAAATAACTAATAAAATCTTTATTAAAATTAAAATTCTCATAAAAACAAAATTTGTCAAATAAGAATTTCATTTTTTTATTTGACAATTATACAAATATTCTTTTCTATAGAGCGCGTATCAAAAATTGTACCAAAACTTAGAACATTCGTTTATTTTTATATGTATAAAAATATTATATGACATAACTAAAACTAAATAAAATAAGAATTTTTGTCTTTTATTTCTATTCAGAAGCATTTGTTTAGTTTCGAACTAATTGATTTTTTACATTACAATACAACTATGTTTGGCAAAATTTTTTTAAAAGTGTTATAGTTATAATATTCAATGTTTTACTTTAGATAGAAAAAAAGGGGATAAGATATATGGCAAATTAATCAAAGAACAATAAGTTTTCATTTACAGAAATACAGAAAAGAGGATATGTCTTTCACATGACCTGTAGCAATGGAAAAAAAAAAATAATATTAGTTGGATGGCAGTTCCAAAGAAACGCACTTCTAGATCAAAAAAAAAAATCCGGAAAAACGTTTGGAAAAAGCGAGGATATTGGACAGCATTGAAAGCTTTTTCATTAGCGCAATCAATTTCTACAGGGAATTCAAAAAGTTTTTTTGTATAACAAATACAAACGTTGGAAAAATCTAAATTAGCTGGATTCAAGGAATATTCTCTAATATTGAATTGCTTTTTTTTTTAATAAAGATTTTTTTATATTTAAAAAATTAATTAATCAATTAAAAATGGATTTTTTAACTCAGATATTTTTATTAACTCATATATATCCATTTTAGAATAAGAAAAAAAAACATCCTTTGAATGTGAATGTAATACTAAATTGGTGAAAATATATAAAATATATATATAATTAATTAAATAATAAATAAGAAAAATTTAAAATAAGAATAAAGAATATATATAATAATAAATATATAGAAAGAATAAATAAAAAGAATATAATAAAAATGGAATAAATTATTCATTAAAATAATAAATAATAAATTCAGATAATAAATAATTCATTAAATTAAAAACTACAAAAGAGAAAATTTTTTGTTCCATTTCCAGATTCAAGTCAGAATTATCTAGTTCCAACAATGCTTGTTTTTGAAAACAGAGAATAAACTACAAAAAACCATTCCTCGTTGTTAAATATTAAAACATAAACTCGAAACAAAAAAAAACGACAATAATAATTTGTATTGAAATTGAATCATTCTAATGAAAATAAAATATAATAATATATATATATTTATAAATATTTATAAAATATTTCTATATATATTATTATTTATATATTTCTATCTAAATAATAGAATTTAGATAGAAATATATTATTTAAATAGAATAATAATAAAATTATATAGAATAATAATAAAATTATATAGAATAATAATATTATAGAATAAAAATAATAATAATATTATAAAAAAGATAATAATCTAATCCATTTTATTTTTTTTTTTATTTATGTATATTTTATATTTATATATATAATAATCTTATATATATATAAATCTAATCCATTTTTTTATAAATTTATTCAATTCAAAAAATTATAATAGAATTCTTTTCATTCTTTAATGTTTATTTTATTATAAAAATATAAAATTTAATTTTTATCGATTCTTTCAATCTCGACGATTGAGAAAAAATCGGTTATTATGATTTCGAGTAAGCCGCTATGGTGAAATTGGTAGACACGCTGCTCTTAGGAAGCAGTGCTAGAGCATCTCGGTTCGAGTCCGAGTGGCGGCATGGCATCTTATCTTCTAAAAGAGTAAGTCCTATAATGAATTAAATTTACGATTTCTCGTTCTAGTATTAGTATTCAGACACTCTTTTTCATTTTTTTTTGTTTTTTTTTTTATGATACTTTCAACTTTAGAGCATATATTAACTCATATATCGTTTTCGGTCGTATCAATTTTAATTTCAACTCATTTGATAACCTTATTAGTCAATGAAATCTTAGGATTATATGATTCGTCCAAAAATGGTATGATAATAACCTTTTTCTGTATAACGGGATTGTTAGTTACTCGCTGGGTTTTTTCGGGCCATTTACCATTTAGTGATTTGTATGAATCATTAATCTTCCTTTCCTGGGGTTTTTCCATTTTTCATATGATTTTATGTTTTAAAAAAACGAAAAACGATTTAAGTACAATAATCGCACCAAGTGTTATTTTTACCCAAGGCTTTGCTACTTCGGGTATTTTAACCGAAATGCATCAATCTGCAATATTAGTACCCGCTTTACAATCTCATTGGTTAATGATGCACGTAAGTATGATGATATTTGGCTATGCAGCTCTTTTATGTGGATCGTTATTATCAGTAGCCATTTTAATTATTACATTTCGAGAAGTCATACAAATTTTTGGTAAAAGCAATGATTTCTATTTATTAAATCAATCATTTTCTTTTGCTGAGATCAAATACATGAATATGAATGAAAGAAACAATGTTTTAGAAAAAACGTATTTTTCTTCTTCTAGAAATTATTACAGGTCTCAGTTTATTCAACAATTGGATCGTTGGAGTTATCGTATTATTAGTCTGGGTTTTATCTTTTTAACGATAGGTATTCTTTCAGGAGCAGTATGGGCTAATGAGGCATGGGGGTCATATTGGAATTGGGATCCAAAGGAAACTTGGGCCTTTATTACTTGGACCATATTTGCGATTTTTTTACATACTAGAAAAAATAAAAAATTGGAAGGTGTAAATTCTTCAATAGCGGCCTCTCTGGGCTTTTTTATAATTTGGATATGTTATTTGGGGATCAATCTATTAGGTATAGGATTACACAGTTATGGTTCATTTCCATCTAATTGAATTAAAGTGAGTAAAGGACCTGACAAATAAATAAAGCATATATATAAGAAATTATATTATTATATATAAGAAATTTGATTATAGATATATAAATATATAAATAGAAAAATAAGTATCGAAATAGACAGAAACTTCGAATAAAATAAATCGTCGAGAACCCTTTAAATCAAGTAATGTAATGATTCAAGGGGTTCTCACAAACAATAAACATATTCGATTACATTTTTTCTTATTATGGTTTTTTTTTTTTGATTTTGGGTTTTATTCATTTATTCACGAGAAAACTTTTTAGAAAAAAGTCGATAGAATGGCTTCAACCTTATCAACCGAGAATGATAAAATGAAATCTGGATAAATACCAATACCTATTACGGGTATAAGGATAGAAATCGAAATAAATAATTCTCGCGGCCCAGAATCAAAAAAATACGAGTTTGGTGTATTAAAAAGCTTGTATCCATAGAACATCTGCCGTAACATGGATAATGAATAAATAGGAGTTAATATTATTCCAATTGCTGTTACAAAAGTTATTAGTATTTTTGTCATTAAAAGATATTTTTGGCTGGTAATTATTCCCCAAAAAACTATCAATTCTGCAACAAAACCGCTCATGCCCGGCAATGCAAGGGAAGCCATCGATAAGATACTGAAAACCGTGAATATTTTTGGCATTGGAATAGCCATTCCGCCCATTTCGTCAAGATAAAGAAGACGTAGTCTATCATAACTAGTTCCCGCCAAGAAAAAAAGCGCAGCGCCAATAAATCCATGAGATATTATTTGTAAAATGGCCCCATTGAGCCCCGTATCGCTTATGGAACCAATTCCAATAATTATGAAACCCATATGAGATACCGAGGAATAAGCTATTCTTTTTTTTAAATTACGTTGACCAAAAGATGTTGAAGCTGCATAGATTATTTGAATTGAACCTAATATCATTAACCAAGGGGAAAATATAGAATGAGCGTGGGGTAATAATTCCATATTAATTCGAACCAATCCATACGCTCCCATTTTTAATAAGATTCCGGCTAAAAGCATACAAGTGCTGTAATGTGCCTCTCCGTGGGTGTCTGGTAACCATGTATGTAAGGGTATAATCGGCAATTTGACAGCAAAAGTAAAAAGAAATCCCATATAGAATATTAGTTCGAGCGCCGCGGGATACGATTGATTAGTTAATGTTTCCAAATTTAATGTCGGTTCATTAGAAGCATAGAAACCGATACCTAGAATTCCCATTAATAAAAAAACAGAACTTCCCGCAGTGTATAAAATAAACTTTGTAGCGGAATACAAACGTTTTTTCCCCCCCCACATGGATAAAAGTATATAAACTGGAATTAATTCTAATTCCCACATGATGAAAAAAAGTAAAATGTCTCGAGAAGAAAATGGTCCTATTTGACCGCTATACATTGCTAACATCAGGAAATGGAATAATCGGGATTCTCGAGTAACTGGCTGAGCCGCTAAAGTGGCTATAGTGGTAATAAATCCCGTCAGTAAAATAGGTCCTATAGAGAGTCCATCTATTCCGATTCTCCAGTAAAAATCAAAAAAATTGATCCATTTATAATTTTCCGTAAGTTGGATTAATGGATCATCCAATTGGAAATGATAACAAAATGCATAGGTTGTTAGAAGGAGATCGATTAAGCATATACAAATCGTATACCACTTAATTACCTTATTTCCTCGATGAGGAAATAAGAAGATTAAGGAACCTCCGGCTATAGGCAAAAGTACAACTATTGTTAACCAAGGAAAATAATTCGTGATAAAAATAAGATACACTTGGACCAGAAAAACCCTCGCTCAAAACAGAAGAATATTAATATTCTTCTGTTTTGAGCGCGGGTTTTTGCCAGTAAAAAAACGTATTGTATTCTCGTGGTGTTTGTTTTTTGAAAGGTATCAATAAGCTAGACCCATGCTTCGAGTTGTTTCATGCCATAAATAAACTCGAACACTTAAGAAATCCGTCGGACAGGCGGATTCACACCTCTTACAACCAACACAGTCCTCTGTTCTTGGGGCAGAAGCAATTTGCTTAGCTTTACACCCATCCCAAGGTATCATTTCTAATACATCTGTGGGGCAGGCTCGCACACATTGAGTACATCCTATACATGTATCATAAATCTTTACTGAATGTGACATTGGATCTAGAGTTTTTTTTTAACATCAAAAATGGAAAATTTTCAATCTAGTAAACTCGTAAATGAATCGTATATTTAGACACCAGATGAATCAACGATTTACCAGAATTTTGAAACTTAACTTAAAAAAATCGACTTCCGGGTCAATTCATAAGAGGAGAAGAGGACCAAGATACTTTGATTTCTTACGTTTTTGCAAACATGCAAATCAAAATTGATGAATATTACACTATTCTAAATTCTAATTATTATTTTATTAATAATGATTAATACTATTTATTCAACAAATTAGATTGATTGATACGAGTTGATTTTCTGTTACGATAAATTGAAGAAACAATAGCCAGTCCGATAGCTGCTTCAGCGGCTGCAATAGCAATAACAAAAATAGAAAAAATATTTCCTTTTAATTGGCGACTATCAAAGAAATCAGAAAAGGTTACGAAATTGATATTCACTGCATTCAGTATAAGTTCAAGACACATAAGGGCTCTAACCATATTTCGGCTCGTGATCAATCCATAGATACCAATAGAAAATAAATAGGCACTCAAAACAAGTACATGTTCGAGCATCATTAACCAACTCCTTATCAATTTTTATTCATTTTAATATAATATGAACAAGAATTCAACGGATTCAATTGACTAAAGAATAGAAAACAAGTCTGGAACAAAAGAATATATTGCCAAAAAAATGATTTTCTATATAAACACTTTTTTTTTTCCATTCACATAGAATTCAACAGAAAAAAAATGGAAAAAAAAAATTTCTTTTTTATTGCTAGTTCGAAATATTTCTTATTGGCGAGCCACGACAATTGCACCTATCAAAGCAGCTAAGAGAATTATGGAAATTAGTTCAAATGGAAGAAAAAAATCTGTTGATAAATGAATTCCAATTTGTTGACTAGTACTTATCAAATCTTGCTCTATAATCTGATTTGATCTTGTAGTCCAAATAATCCCGTACCATGATGTATCTGGGATAGTAGTTATTAGTGAAATAAGAATACTTGTACAAACCATCAAAGTAATTCCACCCCCAACGGTCAAAAGATGAGAATCTTGGTAATATTCCGAACCATTCATGAACATCACAGCAAATAGGATTAAAACGTTTATAGCTCCCACGTAAATAAGTAGTTGTGCGGCAGCTACAAAATGGGAATTTGATAAAATGTAGAATAAAGATATACAACCAAGAACCAGTCCCAAGGAAAAAGCAGAAAAAATTGGATTGGTAAAAAATACTACTCCTAGACTTCCTAATACAAGACCTGATCCCAAAAAGACTAAAAGAAAATCATGTAGTGGTTCAGGTAAATCCATTATATGTAAAAAAAGAGATAAATAAATCGAGATTTCATGACTTTAATTGATATGACCAGGGAAAATTTGGATATACGAGATTTCTCTCCGCATTGAATTTTATCCTAACAACTGGGAATTGATATGGGTATCGGTTATAGGCCAAATGTCCTTCTATTCGTTATATGAAAGAATAGGTCGAAACTATAAGTATAACTATATGATATGTATAGTTATATTTAGAGAACATTTTTTCTAAATTTTTATTTATATTATTTAGTTTTTTATTTATATTATTTAGTTATATATAAATGTTAGTTAGTTATATATATATTATAAATTTAATAATATATATAATAAATAGATATGAAATATAGAAAAAATCAGATTTGTTTGATTAGAATCCGATTTTATTTATATATATTTCTTTTATATATTCTATTTCTTTTATATATATAAATTCTATACCTATATATTTATAATTAATATTATATATTTATAATTAATATTAATATATATATATAATTTTATATAAAATTTTACATAATTTAATTCTTTTTTTTTTCTAATTATTTTAATTTTTTGAATTCAAATTTAATTCTATATATATTAGAATATCTTATTATTATAATAAATAATATTAAATAAATTTGAATAATAAATTTTTTATTATATTAGAATATTCTTTTTTTTAGAATATTTTCTTTTTTTTAATAATAAAAAAAAAAATAATATAATAAATAAAAAAAAGAAAATAAGAAAGAAAAAATTAGGATTATCTTTTTTTATTTGATATTTGAATTGTTCGTATTGTATAATCATCAATTACTGACATTGGTAAACGACCCAAAGCAATTTGATTATAATTCAATTCATGACGATCATAAGTCGAAAGTTCATATTCTTCAGTCATTGATAAACAATTTGTTGGACAATACTCAACACAGTTCCCGCAAAATATACAAATTCCGAAATCAATACTGTAATTAAACAATCGTTTCTTTCGAATATCGGTTTCCAGTTTCCAATCAACAACGGGTAGATCTATAGGACATACACGAACACATACTTCACAAGCAATGCATTTATCAAATTCAAAATGGATTCGACCGCGGCAACGTTCCGATGTAATTAATTTTTCATAAGGATATTGAATAGTTATGGGTAAACGATTTGCGTGGGATAAGGTAATCATGAAACTTTGACCAATGTACCTTGCAGCTCGGACTGTTTGTTGACCATAATTCATGAACCCAGTTACCATAAGGAACATATCGTGAATATCTATGAATATTTTTGTTTTGTTTCTTTCTCTTGTTTGAGACAAGTTACAAATATAGAGGATCAATCTTTTACAGTGAAAACAGTTGAGACGAAGTTGTTAATAATAGATTACCGAGAGAAATAGGTAAAAGAAACTTCCATCCAAGATTTAATAATTGGTCCATTCTTAGCCTAGGCAAAGTCCATCTTGTTGTGATAGAAAGGAACAAGAACAAATAAGTTTTAGCTAATGTAATAAAGATATCAATTGTAGTTCCAAAAACCCCATATGCTTTATTTATCTCAAAAAACTCAGAAACTAATATGTACGGAACAGGGATATTTGAACCGCCCAAGTAAAGAACTGTTACAAATAATGAAGAAATTAATAGGTTTAAATAAGAAGCAACATAAAATAAACCAAATCTTATACCCGAATATTCCGTTTGATAACCCGCTACTAATTCTTCTTCCGCTTCTGGTAAATCAAAAGGTAATCTTTCGCATTCTGCTAGGGAAGAAAGTAGAAAAACGATGAAACCTATAGGTTGACGCCACAAATTCCATCCCCAAAAATCATATTTTGATTGTGCATCAACTATATCAACTGTACTTAAACTGTTAGATAATCCTAGTCGGTGATAACATTACTGTCCCATCGCTATTACAGAACCGTACATGAGATTTTCACCTCATACGGCTCCTCGAAAGTCTTAAATAAATATAAGGACCAGGCCGATTGTTTGTCTTTTGCTATATCCCTAAGATGGATAAGATTCCAATTTATCGGACGGTTCTGAATTAGACCAATTGAATTCTGTCGGTTCTAATTTAGAATTTTTATAATAAAGATAAAAAAATGCATTTTTTATAAAAGATACAAAAGGCACTTCTGAATTTATCTTATCCCTAAAAAAAAAATATATAATTTTTTAAGTAATAACTTTTTTCTTCAATAAAATAATCTTTTAGAATTTTCAATAACCCTCCCCCGTCGTTTTTGATTACGAAAAAAGAATTACATATTAGTTTCTAAATTATGATATGACATAAATTCTATCTCCATAAATATGGATTAAAAATCCATATGGATAAAAAAAAAAGATAAAAAAAAAGGGGTCAGTCGCTTTTTTCTTTTTTTTCGTTCCTATTCGTCTTTTTTTGTGCAAATAAAATCAAAAAGGGACTTGAAAAAAAAAAATTAAAGGATTTTTTCGTTCCCGATAGTTATTTATTTAATTAATCAGTGGATACGAGCCTACTCTGGACCGGAATTTTGGGGAGTACTGCCTTTATTTTTCTACCAACTTAAAGCCCCAATTAGTATTCTTTTTCTATTATGTGGAAATGCTCTTTTTGAAAATTTACATAATCCGCGTTACTAATCCTTTGTGTATCTTGGTGGTTCTAACCGTCCACTTAATCTTTTATGAGCCTCCCTTATTTATGTTAATACATGTATGATAATTCATCCAAACGGTAGCAAAAACGCAATAAAGTTGATTTTTTGAACCCGAACCCGCTTCAAGACAAGATTTATAATCAACCAATCCTGGGGTAATCAGACTCTTCTGCTTCTAATTTTTTTTTTTCACTAAATTCTTATACATAGAAAATGAGACTCAATATTTTGACTGCAATTTAAAATCATCATACTATAACCATATAGAAACTATACCATAGAGAGAATCAGGTAAGGTAATGTAATATAGTATTCATAAATTGTATTCAATAGAAGCTGTTTTATTTCACTCATATAACTATCTTATTTTTTTCTTCAATACGAATTGAGAATAATAATGAATTTATTCTACCCCTTTCCTATAAAGTGTCCTACAAAGAAAGGCGTATAAGCAATAGCATCGAAAAGTTTTTGTATCAACGAATCGCACGTAGAGATATTGATAACACACATAGAGTTAATGGTATTTCATAACTAATCGATTGAGCAGTAGCTCGTAGACCACCCAAAAAGGAATATTTATTATTTGATCCATATCCTGACATAAGAAGTCCAATGGGAGCAATACTCGAAATAGCAATCCATAAAAAAACACCGATATTGAGATCAGATAAAACAAAGTTATATCCAAAAGGAATTACTAAATAGCTTATTAGAATTGATATGACTGATATGGATGGTCCAATACTGAATAAACGAATATCTCCCCTAGATGGAATAAGATTTTCTTTGAAAAGTAGTTTTGTTCCATCTGCTAGAGCTTGAAGAACTCCCAAAGGACCAGCGTATTCAGGTCCAATCCGCTGTTGTATACCTGCGGATATTTCTCTTTCTAACCATACAATTGATAGTACACTTATGGTGATTCCCAATACAAGAGTAAAGATAGGGGCAAGTACCCATAAAATTCCATATACCTCTTTAAAAGATTCCAATCTGAAAAAAGAATTGATATCTTGTATTTCTGTTGTATCAATTATCATTTCAACGATCAACTTCTCCCATAATGATATCTATGCTACCTAGTATTGTCATAATATCAGCCAATTTCATTCTTTTAACTAATTGAGAAAGAATTTGCAAATTGATAAACCCAGGTGGACGAATTTTCCATCTCCAAGGAAAACCATTCTGATCCCCTATTAGAAAAATTCCTAATTCTCCTTTTGGGGCTTCAACTCGTACATAAAGTTCTTGTTTCGGCAATTCAAAAGTTGGAGACGGTTTTTTACTAATGAATCGATATTCAAAATCATTCCATTCGGGTTCCCTTTCCCTATCAAAGTAACGGATTTCTAAATTTTCATATGGACCTCCAGGAATTCCTTCCAAAGCCTGTTGAATTATTTTTATGGATTCCACCATTTCGCCAATTCGAACTAAATAACGAGCTAATGAATCTCCTTCTTTTTGCCATTGAACTTCCCAATCAAATTCCCCGTAACACTCATAATTATCAACTTTACGGAGATCCCATTGTATTCCGGAAGCCCGAAGCATCGGTCCTGATAAACCCCAATTTATTACTTCCTTTCCACCAACAATGCCTATTCCCTCAACCCGTTCTAAAAAAATCGGATTTCTCGTAATAAGTTTTTGATATTCAACAACCCCTGTTAAAAAATAATCGCAAAAATCCAAACATTTATCTATCCAACCATGAGGTAGATCAGCCGCTACTCCCCCGATACGGAAAAAATTATGCATCATTCTCATACCTGTCGCAGCTTCGAATAGATCATATATTAATTCTCTTTCTCTGAAAATATAGAAGAAAGGGGTTTGTGCACCAATATCTGCCATAAAAGGTCCCAGCCATAATAGGTGAGAAGCTATACGACTCAATTCCAACATAATTACTCGAATATAGCTGGCTCTTTTAGGTACTTGAATATTTCCCAACTGTTCCGGTCCGTTTACGGTTATTGCTTCTGTAAACATAGTGGCTAAATAATCCCAACGTGTTACATAAGGCAGATATTGTATAATTGTTCGGTTTTCCGCAATTTTTTCCATTCCTCTGTGTAAATAACCCAATATTGGTTCACAATCAATAACATCCTCACCATCCAGAGTAACAATAAGTCGAAGAACACCATGCATTGATGGGTGGTGAGGGCCCATATTCACTATCATGAGGTCTTTTCTTGTAGCTGGGACATTCATAGGTTTTTCCTCGATTTATTCATTCCATGAATTGCGTAAAACAAAAGAAAAAAAAATTCATCAAAATTCAAGACCTAATAAATCGAATAATTAAAAATGACTCTTCAAATTAACGAATTTGTGACTCCCGAATATCCAACTGATTTATTAATTTGTTGTAACGTATTCCATTTTTCTTTGACAAATAAGACAGTAGCCGTTGTCGTTTTCCCAGAATTTTACGTAAACCTCGTTGAGATAAATAGTCTTTTCGGTGCAATTCCAAATGTGAAGTAAGTCTTCGTATCTTATTAGTGAAATTGAATACTTGAAATTCAACCGATCCGGGGTTTTCTTCTTTTTTTTCTTGTGAAAAACTCGGTAGAATTAAATTTTTTACCATACGTTGAAAGCTTTCTTTTCCCTTTACTTATTTTATAGATATCTTTTTTTAATCAGTAATAGTAATGACACTAATTTAAAATTTTTTATATTGTATATACAATAATATTAAATTCCGTCAGATTTCCCGATTTTTTTTTTTTCAAATCATAGAATACTATATTTATGCATTCCAAAAAAATGGTAGACTTAAAAAATCTATATAAGACATTTTGTTGATTCATTTTTGTATCGAATGGATACATCATTGAATTAGTATCAAGGACTCAGAATACAGAATAGAAGTTAACAAAATGTGTGTGCGCATCTATGTGTGTATCCATTTATATCCGCATACCGAATATATTACGCTAAATAGAAGAAAGAAATCTAGATTAACGAATTCTCGATCACGGATACATATGTATTCTTACTAGACTGAAACGGCTTCCATTATAGGTATCAAACCAATAGCGATTCATGCAAGCTAAATCCTCTAATCGAAAATTTGGCCAAAGAAAAAAATAGAAATTCATTTGTTTTTTTTTTTCTCTATCAAGATCCTTATTTTCAGCCAAAACTTTACAGCAATTAGTTCCTTTATTCTTATTGTAAAATGTTGTCTTTCTATGTACACTATCTTTATTCTTAGAATTGAAAGACATTAGAATTCTGAATTCTCTACGACGTCTAGCGGAAAAAAAAAATTCGGGAACAAACAAATCATAATGATTTGTTTCTTTATTTTCTGTTATCTTTTGATCTCTTGTTTTTGGAGTGGATTTATATAATTTCTTCTTATCAACGTGGCTTTTTTCCGGATATCTTTGATTAATTTGACGCTTACTCTTATGAATCAACGAGAGGCCTATGGTTTGATACATAAAAAATTGTTCATCGTTTTCTCTAGACAGACGAACTGGTTCGATAATCAATATTCCTTCGTTGATCAATTTTTGATTTTTCGTCAATTCTGTAAGAGTCAAATCCTTCTGATTATGAATCATCATAATATCTAGACTTAGTTCTCCTCTTTGAATAGAAGTTATAGCAATCTCTTTTAGATTTTTCAATCTAATCAGGAGACAATATATTTTTATATTATTCATTACTCTTTGATTTAAGGAACCCTTCCAATTCAATTGAAAAATAAGAAACCTTTTTAATAAGAAATTTAGTTCTTCCTCTATCTTGCTATTGTATTGTGGTTTGTTTATATCCTCTTTCCTGTCCAATCCTGTATAATCTTCTTCAATATCTTTTTCTTGGGTTGAGAGAGGTGATTCAAAATCCACTCGACCCGTGTATTCCGCTTTTGCTTGATTTCGAGTTCCTAACTCGAATTCTAATTTCTTTTTTTTTTTTGATGATCTAAAAATATCTATTATTTTTTTCCTTCCAGTGATGTTTTTATTTGCACTAACATTTTTATTTATTTTATTTATATTAAAATCGAAAAAAAGTAATTGGATTGGTATGATCCACGGGTTACTCATATATGCATTAAAAAATATCAAAAATTTGGAAAGGAACAAAAATTCCCGATTCGATATGGAACGATTTAATATTTCTTCATTCATTCCCATCCAATCAAAATATTTCCTATCCAGATTTTTTTCCATATCTATAATAGCATCTTCTGCGATATAATTCTTGATAGAGATATCACTCGTTAGATCAAATATCTTTTGTTTACGTGTGTTGTAATTATAAGAAATTGCTTGATTTTTATTTGCTTGGAATGGTGATCCATAAATATATGAGTGCTTCTTATCTGCATAATTAATAGATTTATATGAAAAAAGATCATATTCATATTGTTTTTTTTTTAATGAGTCTAATTGTTGATTTTTGTAAAGAATTAATCGGGTTTTCTCATATGAATCACGCTTTTTAAAATCTTTTTTTTCAGAGACACGACGCTCATGGATTCTAGTTCTCCATTTTTGTGCCACTAATCTAGACCATCTCCTCTGAGATAAATCATATTGATAATGACCCTTTAACAACCAATTTTTCCATTGATTCGTTACAGAATTGCGAGGTTTCTTTTGTTTTAATTTAGAATCAAATATTCTTTGTATTCCAAAAAAAAAATCCCGAATTTCATTTTTAAGAAAAAAGGATTTTCCATGATCTTCAAAAGCGGATCTTAACTTATATATGTTAATAACTTGGGTGGTTTCTGATAATTTTAAAAAGACATATGCCTGTGACAACGAGGATACGTCACAAGAATTCTGTGAATTCTTATTCCTAATATTATAATATTTTTTTAGAAGCGAAATAAAGTGAATTAGACTTTGATTAGTTTTATCCGTTCTGTCTTCTTTTGTTTCATTATTGTAAATGGGTTTTTTTTGACTTCTGTTTCTTGTTCTTGATTCAAGAAACAATTGTACATCGATCCTAGGAATATAAATGATACATAGAAAGATATTTAGGTATACCCTTTCCATGAGAGATTTCAAAAAAGAATGCTGTGATTTACGGTCTAATAATAATAAAGGATTTTGTGATTTACGGGTTAATAGAATATTTTTTTTTTTTAATTCGAATCTTTTAGCATAATAACTTTTTTTGTTCGAACTAATATTTATCTCTGAAGAAAAAACCCCCTTTTCTTTTGTCATTTTTTTTATTTTCTTTATGATTGTCTTTCTTTCAGCATTCAGATCTTTTATTTTTTTTTTTTTCAATGAACAAGTTGTCCAATTAACAGATTGAATTCGAATGGGTGATTCGTAAATCATTGGAATTTTCTTACTTATTGTTGAATCTTTTTGGCTTTCACTCAATCCATATATCTTTTTGAATCTAAGTAGAAATAAAGTCGGGAGTTGTTTTATTTTTTCGTTTAGAAATAGAATCCTTTTTATGATCCATTTTGCTCTTTCTTTTAAGAAATTTAGAAATAATTTTGTTCTCTGATTTAAAATATTGAGAACGATAAAAAAATTATTTTTCCATTTTTTTCTTTTTTTGTTGAGTTTTTTAAAAATGGGATGAAAAAAATAAAATTTATTTCGGGGAAAACTAGAAAAGGGGAATTCCACTTCCATTCCCAAAATTGTTAAAAAGCAAAAGTCCCTTTTTTTTTTTTCCTCTTTTTTTTTCATTGGATCCTTTTCAGTGGATCGTAGCTTAGATCTGTGCCAAGGCTTCAGACGAAAAGGAAATATGATTTTTATCTGAATACCATCTATTAGCCACTTTTTTGGAAATTCTGTTTCGGATAATTGAACGCCATTATAGGTGCATTTAATATACATTTCTTTCTTCCAATCCCTAAAATCTTCTGACCATTCGGGAAATTGAAATAATAGCATACGAACAATATTTTTAGTTATTATCAATGAAGGCAATATAATATATTTTCTAAGAATTGATTGGGTTATTAATAAATAACCTCTTATTACTTGAGCAAATATAATGCTATCCCAGGCCTCTCCTATTTCTATACGTCTTTTTTCTTCTTTTTCTTTTTTTTTTTTTTCGTCCCCCTCCTCACTTTCTTTTTGATTTTCCTCCGTATAATCTGAATTTAGGGATTTTGCTTTTGTACGCATCCAATTTTTGAACATAAAAATTATTTGTCTCATTGGCTCAAAATTTTTAAAAAAAGAAAAGAACGAGGGTTTTTCAATTTTTTCCAAAAAAAGGGGCGAATGCGGACTTTTTTGAAAGAGTTTCCAAGTAATTGTTTTCCGCCTTTGAGCACGTATAGATCCTTTGATTATGTCTCGTCGAAAATCAGGTTGTTGTGCATAACGTATTAAAGCCAATTCCCCGTTTTTATCAGTATTATTAGTATCTCTAGTATATCTATAAGTGTCGTTATTTTTTTTTTTATTAGTAAAAGTAAAAATAACGACACGTTTGGCTTTTCGGGAACGAATTCCATATTTCTCTTCCTCATTTTTTACTTCCAGTTGTTCTAATTCGTCAATTAATTTGTATGACCATCGAGGAACTTCTTTCCTCATTTCTTTGATTCCAATACATTTTTTTTTTACAATTCTTTTCTCGTTCAGATCAGTTCTAATTGCGTCGAACAATAATTTTATTTTTTTTTTTTCGGAATTCACTTTCACTTGTTCATATTCCGGAAAGAGAACAAGTCCTTCAAAATTTAGGCTTGATACTGATTTATCCGAGAATTTTTGGATTAAATTAAAAAAAAAAAAAATCTCAATTAATAATGATTTTTTATCAAATGTATCTTTTTTCTGTTCAAATTCTGGATGATTTTTTTTACTATTAATAAGGAGAGCGTGAATCTTATTTATACAAATATTCTTTTTTTTAGAAGTTTCCGTTTTGATTGAGGATAACAAACAATTTTGGATTCGTCCACGACAGGGTCCATTCAAGAAAGGATCGTATATTTTAGGTAAGTTTTTTGTTTGAGTCTCCTCATTACACAATCTAATTCGTTTTTCGACTATATCCAGAGGCAAAAATTCCTTATCTAAAACTTCGGCCCTGTTTAAAAATTCATTTCTTAGTTTTTTTTTTTTTTCTTCATTTCTAGAGTTCCAATAATGATAGAATTTATCATAGAAGTTTTTTTCTGTTGTGAAAAGGTCTATTTTTTTTTCCATCATTTTAATAAATGTAGACAAATTAGGTGGATACGTAAAAAATATTCTTTCTTTTCCATCACTTTTACATGTAAAAAAAAAGAATTGTGAAATATCATTTCTTAATACATTTTCAAATCGAGCATTTTTTATATATCGC